TCCCAAAAAGTCAAGAGAATACTTGCATAATTGGTTTATATCGATCCTTCCGGGTTGAGACCAGACCGAAAAATTATATTGCCATAAATTGACAAGGTAATATTTCCATTTATTCATCAAAAGAGGTGTATCCTTTGAAGCTAGAATGGATTTTCCTTGATATCTAACATAATGAATATTCGGATCCTTGAAGAAGGATCGGATGTCCCGAAAATCATTCTCAACAAAAACTTCAACAAGCTGCTCTATTTTTACATATTCTATTTTGACATAGAAAAATATTCGCTCAAAAAAGACTCCCGAAGATGTTGACTGCAAATGAGAAGATTGATTGCGGAGAAAAAGGAAGATAGATTCATATTCACATACATAAGAATTATAGAGGAACAAGAAGAATCTTGAATTACCTTTTAAAAAAAGGGTAATATGCTTTTTTGGAGTAATAAAACTACTCCAATACTCGTATAGAAAGATACGTAATAAATGCAAAGAAGAGGCATCCTTCACCCAGTATCGAAGGGTTTGAACCACGATTTCCAAATGGATGGGATAGGGTATTAGTACATGTGACACATAATCTAAATGTGAAAATTTGTCCTCTAAAAAAGGAAATATTGAATGAATTGATCGTAAAGTGTGAGATTTTGCTATATCTTTATCTTTCCTTTCAAAGGACGAGAAAACTCGTAGGGAAAATGGAATTTCCACAATGATTGCAAACCCTTCTGATAGAATTTTCGAATACAAATTCTTATTCTGGCCCCAAAATGGATTTTGAATAGAACCATTAGCATTAGGCGAAATAATCAAATGATTCCGTTGATACATTCGAGTAATTAAGCGTTTCACAATTATTAAACTAGATTTTTTGTCATAAACTGCATTTTCGAACAAAGTGGATCTATTTATATTGAAACCATGATCATGAGCAAGTGCATAAATATACTCCCGAAAAATAAGGGGGTATAGGAAGTCGTGTTGTCGAGATCTATCTAGTTCGAAATATCCCGGGAATTCCTCCATTTGAAATTCGATTTGAATCCAAGTTAGGAATTTGGTGGTTATGAAATGATACATAGTGCGATACGGTCAAAGCAAGATATTCTAGTAATACTAATACAATAATAAATACCTCGGAACTAAATAGACTCATCAACGGACTCTCTTTCTTTTTCAATCTAATTCGTTTATATTCGTTATAAAAGAATAAGATGGGTTAGAAATCCTTTATTTTTTCACCCCAATCGCTCTTTTGATTTTGGAAAAACTATCTTTATCAATATGCTGCTTCTTTTACACATTTATGTCTAACCCAAAACAGGCAATAGCTAATAGTTAGGACTCATAAAAAAAAAATGAATGATCATTCAATCATAGAAAAACCCTTCCCCGTACTGGCACTAATAGATTTTTAACGTGTAATTAGATCGGAGAATCGTTCAAATTAAGAACAGAAGCTCGTTGCTTTTTCTTTCCCTATAATGAATCGGGTTCCTAGCACTCTATCCATTTATTCACTCGACCCAACTCTGAATTTCTTTCATTTTTTTTCTTACTAAGAATGAAATATTCTCGGAATTTTCTATTGATACGACATGCTGCTTTTTCCATGCATTCCTTGCAGTTCAGGATCAGTCGTGGTCTTACAAACTCTACCGAAGATATGAATGAATCCATTACTTCATACAAATGTGTAAAAGATGCTAGCCGCACTTAAAAGCCGAGTACTCTACCATTGAGTTAGCAACCCCAATTAAAAGAAATTTAGGATGTGTAGATACAATCGAAAAAAAAAAAATTGTATTCTATCACACAAAAACAACCTCGTGTATCACCAGAAATCTAATAAACCCATCTTTTTTTATTTGAAATTAGTAGAATTCCCACACCGTTGTTAGTTGATTTGATTTTGACTGACGTAAAAAACCAAACCGAGGGAAGATAAAGAGATGCCTTTATACACGATCGAATTATATTTGTTCGATAGACTGTTGTCAATATTAATCTAATAAATCGAATACTTAGAAAAAAAAAAGAAATGAAAAATATATATATTTGTGTTGGGTTTAGCACTAGATAATATCTCTAAATTTAAAAAGAGCAAAGAATTACTTAAGCACAAAATGAAAAAAAATCCCGATTTCTTTGTGAATTTAATGTATTTCCAACGAAAAACTGCCAATTGGATTGGCAGTAATATAAAAATTGGATAGGTCTCGCAGGGACAATTCCTTCATTTATTTTATTCACTTCATCTTTTTTTATCTATCTTATATCCCAATAAAGATATCGCAAAAAAAAGCGATTTTGGTCGTTAAAGAACATCGTATTCTATGGTAATGTTATGGTAACAATAATAAACTAGTATGACTGAAATAGAGTAAATAGAGGGTGTGGGGAAGTAGTATAGTAGAAAAAAGTGATCCAAAACTATATACGAATCACCCACACCCTCTTCTCCCTTTTTTATTTACTAGTTAAAATTTTTAAATTTTTAATTTACTTTCGTTTGATTAAGAGGAAATTCGGTAAAAACCCCCGCTTTCTTTAAAATATCATAAACAGTTCCTGTGGGTTGAGCTCCTTTTTCAAGAAAATAGCGAATACCTGGAATATTTAAATAGGTTTGATTATTTATCGGATCATAAAAACCCACTTTGCGAAGATCTCTTCCTTCTCTGCGGGATCGCACATCAATTGCAACGATTCGATAAAGGGCTCATCGGGATAGATGTAGATGAACTAGAACCCCCCCTAGAAACGTATACGAAGTTTTCTCCTCATACGGCTCGAGAAAGCAAAAATTAGAATTAGACCCATCTATAGAATTTGAATGTTAAATAGATCCATAACATGAAAAAATCCATTAAGCTATGGGCTATTTAATACTTTTTCTTTATCGAAAAAAAAAAAATAATAATTTGTATTCTCATAACTCAAGTTGGATAACTCTGAAATAGCTCAAAAGAAAAGCCTTAGTTATTTCATTTTTGAGTGGTCTCTAACCCCTTTTTCTTTGTCTCATTTAGAATATATTTGGTTGGATTCTTCATCCTTTTCTTGATCTAGTTGTCAAGACAGTTGAAAAAGGGTATTTTCTTGTTCCAAAATACTTTATCTTTGCCTTGGATCATTGGGTTTAGACATCACTTCGGTGAATTTTAATCATTTCAAAACGACAGCAACATGCCCCTTTTTATGATTTCTTTCTAGCAAAGAATCATACGAACGGCGGATTCCCCGCACGATACACTTTTGATACAAAGAGGTTCACTAATTCGAACAATTGTTTTTTTATTTTTGAAACTTGCTTGAATTGGATCCTTTCGATTTCTAGATCGAAAAGATGCTTACGAAGTTGTTCCAACTTATTAATTGGCATTAACCCTAGACCCTTGCCCCTAAGAAACGAATAAAGACTTTCTAGCCGAGCTACAACCTCTACTGGTAACATTAAACCCCAACAAAAAAAAGGGGGGGTTCTAGTGGAACAGAAGAAAGGGTGTCGAGCCAAGAGCACCTTCATTTCTATTTTCTATAGAATAGAAAGTGGCGGGTTTAAGAACCCACAGATGATCATGTCTGTCAAGTCGCGCGTTGCTTTTTACCACATCGTTTCAAACGAAGTTTTACCATAACATTCCTCTCGTTTGGAACTGGTATGTAATTGATTCAATTAGGGAATCATGAATAGTCATTTGTTTGATCTTTCATAAGCATAAGAATCCAGATTTTTCTTTTATATGAATCGGCAGTTTCTAAATAAATCTTAGCATGAATTAAATTTCAACGGCTTTTTTCTTGGATAATCCAATATTTTGGATTTGATTTTCTTTATGAATTTTTCAATATTACGGAAAAAAAGTTATTTTTATTGAATCTACACCCCATCCGTAAGTAAGGGGATAGGATATATTCAACAATCTAACACTTCTTCGAGTCTAAAATACTTCTAACAAATCGTTAAAATTCAAATAGTTATATTTAATTAAAAATGGAAATAATTCCTACCGCATATCACTATTGGAATAAAGTCTTACTTTTGATCATCATAACAAAATCCATCTTTGAATTAAACCTCAGAGATTCAAAAAAAAAAAGAGCACGTGCTACGTATATAACTTGATGATTTGTTAATCCGATTTGTATAGACACAACTATTGAAATTAATATCCTCCATTGTTGATTAACTCTTATTATAAGGTCCATAATTAATTCGAAATAACTAACTAAGATAAAATAGGAATCTCGTCAGGGAATGGATATAGGACGAAAGTCGCATTCAGCCCTCTTTGAATTGATTTCAAAATATTATTTGTGTTGTAATCTATCTTATTACCTGGATCCCACTTCGATATAGCTCCGTCTATCTATCTATATGTATTTTTTGTTTTGCCATGTACTTATTTGAACTCAATTTGTGAAAAAGATAAGATTCACAGAAAAATAGAATGATTAAAAATCAGAAATAAGAATCACATAATATCTATTCAATATTCTATTCTTAAATCTAAAAAAAAAAAAAAAAAGACAATCTTTGATTATTTTGATAATGTCTATTTCTATATAGAAATGAAAAAAATGTATTTCCTGGGACGGAAGGATTCGAACCTCCGAATAGCGGGACCAAAACCCGTTGCCTTACCACTTGGCCACGCCCCATTTCGATTTCTATTCGATACTCCAAAACACTAGTATTGGTATTGGGTATTCGTCAATTCCAGTCCAAATATCGACGGACTATAATCTTCCTAGGATTTTTACACATGTAGATATAGAATGAAACGGAATTTATTGATCATTACATCTAATTCAATTAAGATATTGTATGAAAGGATGATTTCTTCAATTCACAAAAGAAAATAGAATAATATAGAAAAATTTTGGATCTAACTTACTTTCATAATTTTTAACGTATATCAATTATCACTACTATATTAGTATATTAACTCAATCAAAATACAATTATCTCCAAGTGCAATAAAAAAAAAAAAAAATGT